TTATCCAACTCCATATTTGGAATGAAATGTATGAACTACGTTTGAACGGAGGAATAAAGAGAATTTTCTACTTAAATTGGAAGTTGCAACAGATCAAAATGGAAAGGAATTGATAAAACAGTCCTAGAAACAGAATTCTGTCACTTAGACTTATTAAAGTTAAAGTCATAAGGTTTTGTATATAATAGCAAAACAAAAAGGATTTCAATTATACCATTATTATGATATTACATATTCGAATTTGAGAAAAATAAAAGGATTCGGTATTTGGGAGATAAATACAAAGACAGAAAAATCAGAAACAACATAGGATCCATTTTTTTAGCACTTAACCGTCTTTATGTTAGAGATTTCGTTATTCAAAAAAAAAACGATTCGCAGAGAAGAGAAATATTTCTACTTTACTTTACTGATTTTTGAATAGAATATGATTTGAAGTGTATAAGAAGGGTTGCACTTATTAAACACGTATGCGGATAGCTATAATATCCGACTTCTCTTTTATTGCTGGTTCTATTCGGGACAGTCCGGGTCGTGTTCTATCAAAAGAGAATTTCTATTTAATGCAAAATTGAAGTGAAGTAGGATAATTTTCTGATAATTACCTATAGACAATATATCTAAATAATAGATATCTGTGTAACAATTTATGTTCTGGGGTTTACATATACTGATATGTTTTGTTATAATTGAAATTGAGAAGGATTTTTTGATTGAAAAAATAAATACTGATTAGTTCTGTCTCAATTTGTATTTTCTTATGTCATTAGGAAAACACAATTTGCGATTCAAATCCCAGAATTGTCATTAATTCGAACTAAGCAGTCAATAGTTAATGGTTCAAGTTTGTCGGCTGAAAATCCACATTTGATTTCTCAATAGAAAAGCCAGAGAATGTTTTTAGCATTGTGGATTTTCCAATACTATACAATCAATCGAAGGGATGGATAAAATCCAAAAAGGGTGTTTCTTTTAGGAAAAGAATTAAGGAAAACAGGAGTCAAAATCCAAGTACAATAAAACTTCAGCAATCTGGGAAAATTTTCATCTATTTTGTATTATTTTGGCGGCATGGCCGAGTGGTAAGGCGGGGGACTGCAAATCCTTTTTCCCCAGTTCAAATCCGGGTGTCGCCTGATCAACAAAAAAACTCGAAATCTCTTTTTCTCTTCGGTTCCGCTTATAGAACTCGCAGAATTCTTCCCCGTTAGAAGCAGAGGAAACAGACTGTTAATGCTTTGTTGATTCTAAGCATGTGGTCTGAGGGTTTTCTAAACAAAAAGAGTGTGAATGCTCGTTCGCATCTAGGATTCAAGGAAATATTCGAATCTACTGGTAGAGGGTCTATCAAGACTTCACGATTCCCTTCTATTACTAAGGGAGTGTCTAATGACTGGATCTTGAATCAGATTGTAGAGCCTGAATAGAAAATCTGATTCAATTAAGAGTTTTGGAAGGAGGTGCAATATACGACGGACTCGCGAGAATCTCCGAGTGCTCAGGTATCCAACCAATATTAGATTGGATTGATAATTGACTTTTATAGAAAAAGGGGCAAACAGAAAGAATTTCTTTGCGGCAACCCCTAGACAAGCCCCCTCTTTCAGAGCGATAATGGGGAAGGGGGGTACCGGATCAAATGGGGAAATAGAGGTCTGTAATAGATAGAGATTTCTGGTTTTTCGGGATTTCTCCCTTGTCTGTTTTTACTTACTAAGGTCAACAAAACAAAAAAAGAATAGGACTTATTATTCTTATTCCTACATGTTCCCATTCCCTTCGGATCTTACTACGTATTTTGCTTGTGTTTAATCTTTCCCGATTCGAAATCATAATCGATTTATTGGATTGGTTTCTCGATAGTGTTCGGTCAGAATCCCTTTTTGACTCTGCGCCATGGATTCCACTATTATTAGGGAGGAATAATGGAAAAATTCCTTCGTATTTATAGAGATAGGGGACATAATTCACATGGATATAGTAAGTCTCGCTTGGGCTGCTTTAATGGTAGTCTTTACATTTTCCCTTTCACTCGTAGTGTGGGGAAGAAGTGGGCTCTAGAAGTACTACTAATTGAGTTGAGGAATCAAACCGTATCAATTGTTTTATAGATCGTTCTGCAACGCGTTTTGAACTATTTAAAATCAAAATCTCTGAATTTCGAATCCCATTGGACTCCAATGGAGTTATCTATGATATGAATCATACTCTTTCTCTCAAAGAGATATTTCAGTGATTCCCGTGTTTGTATTTCGAAAAGAAGGGGATTCCGATGATTGGAAATTTCTTCTAACCTAAAATTCTTCCGAAATTTTCTATTTCAATCAATGGAATGAGCTCTTACTATCTTTATAGATAGATACTGAGAAAGACTAGACTTTTTTTTATTTCTTTCCCTCTTTATTGTTCAAAGAAGAAGACGTTTTGTTAAGTGTATACGCACTTTCTATGAGAAATGATATAGAGATAGTGGTTGTCTAATGAGAGACTATGCAATAATAAGATCTTACCTTGAGCGAGTCACATATGGGTCATTTACCGATTGGTTTCTAATTTTAGAAAGTCGATTTTTGCTTTATCGACTTATTTCATATCATGGTTCGGGCATTAAAAATCGGTGAGGTTTTCTCTTCCTTATTAGTAAAAGGAAAGGAATTAGAATCCTAAGATAAGAGTGATTTCCGATTGATCGGAACAAATCGATGTAGTAAATTGGGTGTTATGTCAATTCCATACAATATATGATATGGAATTAATATACATCTATGAAGAGAATATTGTAGATTGATCTATAAAAACTTAAGCCTTTATCTTTATTCTAGATTACAACTTTATAGACTAAAAGATAGATAGTATGGTAGAAAGAAAGATGCATCTATTTCTTTCTTACATACTATCTATCTCTTAGAATACTGCCGATTATAGTCCGCTCATTTCATTTAAGTTAAGACGCGAAATTGGAATCCTTTTCATTTGACTTCGTCAATTTTTGATAAGAACTCAGAAGGAAAGTTTCGTTCAAATGAATTTTCAAATTCAATTGAATTAATCATTTTGACTGACTGTTTTTACGTAAATGATAAGTAGAAAGGCGGTAGGAACTAGAATGAATAGCGCAGTAGCAATAAATGCAAGAATATTTACTTCCATAATCTCATCGTTTTTTTTACTTCGCAATAACTCGGGATTTAATCCCCTAGAGATGATAAATATTTCGTCTGTAAATTCAATGAATGAATTACCTCTCGATGATCTTGAATCGGATCAATATCATGAATAATAATATCTGATCTATCAAATCAATTCGTCGTCGAGACTTGAATAGTATAACATAGGAAGTTCTTTTATCCATACCGAATCCAAATTTGGATTCCTGACCCAATCAATCCAAAATTCCTTTATTTAGAATCCATTTCCTTGTTTTTTTCTATAACCTACCTTGCGTCTTCCTTGTACAATCATCTGATAAAGGATCATCAGATTGCCTTTCCACTTCGATTAGTCACATAGTTACAAATCTAAACAAACAATAAAAGCGAAATGGAAAAATAGAAAAGAAAAAAGAAATAACGACCCCTTATTTGATATTTGATTTGCTTTGGAAATGAAAGTATGCCCCCCGACACCCTTTCATACATAGTTCATAGAAAGGGAAAAAATGAATTGATGTATTTATGGGATATTGGATCCGTCGGGACTGGCGGGGCTCGAACCCGCAGCTTCCGCCTTGACAGGGCGGTGCTCTAACCAATTGAACTACAATCCCAGGGAAATAAGGGATCTAGCAGAAAATTTGATTCTTTTTTATCTTCGTATGGGGTATTTCTGAAGGACAAGAGGGGGTTAGACCATTTCATGGTAGATTGGCGAATTATTGGGCCGAGCTGGATTTGAACCAGCGTAGACGTATTGCCAACGAATTTACAGTCCGTCCCCATTAACCGCTCGGGCATCGACCCAGGAAGAATCAATTTTAGGCTTATTGGTAATCCATGATCAACTTCCTTTCGCAGTACCCTACCCCCAGGGGAATTCGAATCCCCGCTGCCTCCTTGAAAGAGAGATGTCCTAAACCACTAGACGATGGGGGCCGACTTGTCCAACCGCCCTCATACTATGATCATAGTATGATCAGTTTTTTGAAATTGTCAATATAATGGAATGATATGATTAGATCCAAAGAATCTTTCCGTTTTTCAGAATTGTATAGAATTTTTGGATTCGTCATTGATATTCATTATCAATCGACATTCTCTATATAAATCTACTAAAATAAATCTAGTAAGCGGGATCAAGAAGTTATCAAAAATTTTCTCTAAGACTTTAGTTCAAGGGGACAAGTAGAATCTCTTCATCACATGATTCGATGAAATATCTTGAAATTTCTTTTATGTCGAATTGGTAAGTGTACATGTATGTTATGTACCAATCGAGCCAATTTTGTTTTGATAGGGATCATCTCAATAAAAAAAAATTAAGGTGGGTCTTGAAACAATTCATTTTAGTCTAGACTTGCTAGGCAAATCCATTTGATTATTCCAAAATCAGCCACTAGCCACCATGAGTCTACTGCATATACTTATGTATATAATATATGTGCATATAGAAATTTTATCCACATAGTGATTCGTTCGGGAATTAAATCAAATAAGCCCTTTTAACTCAGTGGTAGAGTAACGCCATGGTAAGGCGTAAGTCATCGGTTCAAATCCGATAAGGGGCTTTCATTTTTTTTTTCAGAAAAGTCCAGTCATAGTATTCAGAAAATAGAGATCTTTTTTTTATTTAGTTGAAATAAAAAAGGAACTAACAAAATAATACGTTATCATTATACTGAATACTGAGTTAGAGTATAGTAGTTCTAGTTAGAAAGTCGGTAAATATTCATTATTATGAATACGCCCCTTGAATCATCAAAGATCTCTATTTTGCATTATACCAATCAAATCCATTGGAAAGATTCGAAATCAACAAAAGAAAAAGTAAGTGGACCTGACCCA